AACCCGTGACATTTTGTACCCAAAACAAACGCGCTACCAAGCTGCGCTACATCCCTTTCAATTCAATTGGTTCCAATAGTCTAATTCTAAAGAATCCTTGTCTTATTTTCCATATCCTTATTTTTTTACCACAAAATTACATGATTTATCTTGCCAGTCCATGTCTTGTTTTTTGCCATTTTTATTTGATTTAACTTAGTGCATTTCGTTTAAAAATCCAAGTGATCCTTGACTATCTATATATACATCTGCTCATAGATTAGATCTGTATTATCTTTAAAAATTTTAAATTTAAGAAGGAGGGTTTTCAATGCGAGATCTAAAAACATATCTTTCCGTAGCACCGGTACTAAGTACTCTATGGTTTGGGTCTTTAGCTGGTCTATTAATAGAAATAAATCGCTTTTTCCCCGATGCGTTGACATTTCCTTTTTTTTCATTCTAGTTATTAACACGCTAACGGGTTAATGAAGATTAGAGAAAGAAGCCATTTTCTGTGACTAATACCCCCTTATTTTTTTCCTTCGAATCTGAACTCAGGTTGTGGTGAAGTTGAATCTACTTTTCTTCTTTAATTGCCCTTTATTTTAAAATAAAGGGCAATTAAAAGGGGGGGATACAAATAACAAGGTGGGTTTAGCATAAGAGTATTATACACGAGACTTTAAAAAAATAATGCGAGTAGAAATATAGTTAGAAAAATTTTGAGTTTGATTACATTACATACTATCTATTTCTTAATTTATATACTCTTTATTATTACTCTATTGATTGCAATGAACTCGTTTTAATTGTATTTTGAGTTAGCAACATCTATATTTTTTATTTCCTTTCTTCTTCACTTCGGGTCGAAAAAATTTTGTTTTAATTTAAAATCCCAAAAATAAAAAGGAGGTTCATGGCTAAGGGGAAAGATGTCCGAGTAAAAGTTATTTTGGAATGTAATAGTTGTGTTCGAAAGAGTGTTAATAAGGAATCAAGGGGCGTTTCCAGATATATTACTCAAAAGAATCGACACAATACACCTAATCGGTTAGAATTTAGAAAATTCTGTCCTTATTGTTACAAACATACAATTCATGGAGAGATAAAGAAATAAAAAAGATCGAACCGAACGTCTGACTATCCTCCTTTTAATTCAAAAAAAAAATGAAGGGGACAAAACTTTTTTATTATAATTATATATTATTTACTATTTTTTTTTTTATAAATAATATTTAAAAAATAAATATAAAGATAAATAAACAAACCTAATCCTATTTCGGCTGGACCTAAAAAAATTTTTAATACGAAGTAGGATTTTTGGTATAAGACAGAAATTAAACAAACACAAACTATGGATAAATCCAAGCGACCCTTTATTAAATCTAAGCGATCTTTTCGTAGGCGTTTGCCCCCGATCCAACCCGGGGATCGAATTGATTATAGAAACATGAGTTTAATTAGTCGATTTATTAGTGAACAAGGAAAAATATTATCTAGGCGAGTAAATAGATTAACCTTGAAACAACAACGATTAATTACTATTGCTATAAAACAAGCTCGTATTTTATCGTTGTTACCCTTTCTTAATAATGAGAAACAATTTGAAAGAAATGAGTCGACTACTAGAACTTATAGTTTTAGAACCAAAAAGAAATAAAAAATGAAAATAATAAAATAATATGCTTTTTCTTTATTTAATTGATAAAAATGGAATTGAATCAAAAAAGGAATATGAACTCAAATATGGGTTGCGGCTTTGTTATAAATTATATAAAAACCGATACTCCTGATTTTTTATCGTATCGTAACGTAAAAAAAAAATAGGAATAGGAAAAATATTTTAATTTTGAATGAATTTGTTGATTTTTATTTATTTATCGTATTTTATCAGACTTATTTATACTCTATACTCCCGGAGAATAAACTCCGGGGAATTTCATTTAAATATTTTAGGGGCATTCTTTCCAATCTTCTTTTTTTATGATTTCATTTGAAATCATATAAAGACAATTTCTATTTAATATAGCTATTTGTGCAAGTACTTTACGATTAAGAAGCAACTGTCTCTTGGACAGATCATTTATAAATTTGCTATAATTATAGCATACCCTGTTTTGGCGAATTACTGCGTTTATCCGAGTGATCCATAAACGCCGAAAATCTCTCTTTTGCCTACCTTTATCCCTATGAGCCGAAACTAAAGCTCTTATTTTCTGTTGAGCAATGGTTCGAGTAAGTCTTGAATGAGCCCCTCGAAAGGTTGATGCAAACAAACGCATTTTTGTTCTACGTCTCCGAGCTATATATCCTCGTGTAACTCTAGTCATTGAATAAATGAAACTTTAATGAATAACTAATTGATTTTTTTTCGTTGAGTTATTCTTTTCTACCCTCCTGGGCTATTAATAACAAAACGGATTGTTCCAATGTATAAAAAAAAATTCCAATGGCTTTTGCTGCTATAACCTTCCCGACCACTTTTTTTCAACATTTCGTCTTGAAACAAGACAAAAAACTAAAATTTTTTATCAAAATTAATGTATCAAAGAAAAGTCCATAAATATAAAATTTTAATTCTATTTTAATCTAGATAAATAAAAAGGAATATAGTGGGTTCCTTCGTTTCTATGGTTCCTTCTTAAACGGTCAGGTCCTCTCTATACACCGGAGCTCCTTTACTTTAACTTCATTTCTATCTATTGATAACTTGTACAGTTCAAACTTTTTTTGGCTCTACCCATGAATTATCCAGTAATGGGTCTTTCACAATTAGATTCACCGATACAGTAACGGTATTTCATTTTGAAAGTTAGCTGGATAGCTGACCCTAATAGTCCGTTCTTACAAATAAAGGGAACATTTTTTTTTTCTTAATCAAAGGGATTCCCCGCTAAATGGATAGCGTTAACGCTACCAGTGGGAAATTTTTTTTGCTTTACACTAATATAAACCATAAATTTCATACACAATAGACGAATAGATCTTTTTTTTAGAGAGTCACTTGAGTTTTTAATTTTATCCTATTCATCCGTATGGATCATTGATACTGGAAAAATTTTTTATTTTCTTTTGCTTTTGTTCCAGGTCATAATCTGAACGAGTCACACATACACCCTAGTACATGTTCCTCGGCGCTGAGGACATCCCCGAAGAGCGGGGGATTTCGTGACATTTCTGATTGGCTGTCTTGTGTTTCTAATAAGTTGTTTAATAGTTGGCATGCTGAATTATATACATAATGAGCTGGTTTAGATTAATCCTAACCGAACGGATTTCTAGTTAATAGAATCTTAAGATAAACTCAGTGATAGGATAAAATTAAAAACTAAAAAAAGTTAACTATTTTTTTTTAGTCGACCGCTACAAGATCAACAATTCCATGAGCTTGGGCTTCTGCTGCTGACATAAAAACATCCCTTTCCATATCTTCGGATACAACCCATATGGGTTTGCCCGTTCTTTGTACATAAACCCTTGTGAGTGTTTCGCGCAATTTCAAAAGTTCTTCCGCTTCCAAGATAAATTCTCCCGTTTGAGCCTCGTAAAAAGAACTAGCAGGTTGATGAATCATTACCCTGATGGTATGTATACCTTAAAGGGGGTTCTTATATCTCGCGCGACGAGGCGAAGAGAAAAATATAAAAATATATTTTATTATTATTTATTATTATATTATAGAATAGAATTGAACAACCGTACGTGCATTTTTTTCGCATTGCATACGGCTTTACAATGGAATTTACTTTTTCCGTTAAAGAAACAAAAAAAGGATCGATCAGATTCCGATCAGTAAATAATCCAATTACCACCCTTCTTTTTGTTTTTGGAGGAGTTTAAAAATACTACGATGGCTCCGTTGCTTTATCTTTATTTCGTCTATAATTCAGCAATCCCAAAGTTTCTTTTTTATCCGCAAAAAAAAATAAAAAATAAGGAAAAAAGACTTTTTTGTACTCTTTCAAACTTTTTAAAAATTTTTATGAAAAAGGTTTGTGACACTGAAACGGACTCCCAATAAAAAAATAGGGAATATTATTCATCTCATACTACCCCTTCGATACAGAATCTAATGAGAATAAAAAAGAAAAAATTTTTTCTCATATCGAATTCAAAGTGCCATGCTATTATTACTTCATTTTTAATTTTTAATATGGTGAAGGCATGGTATTATTTTTTCTCTCAAATAAAAAACTCATTGGCGCCAAGCGTGAGGGAATGCTAAACGTTTGGTAATTTCTCCTCCGACCAGTATAAATGATCCCATTGAAGCAGCTAATCCCATACATATTGTATGTACATCTGGTCGCACAAATTGCATAGTATCATAAATAGCTACACCAGGTATTACCCAGCCCCCAGGAGAATTAATAAACAAATACAAATCTTTGGTATCATCCTCGATACTGAGATATACCATAAGACCAATAAGTTGATTCGAGATCTCGCTATCAACCTCTTGGCCTAAAAAAAGTAATCTTTCTCGATAAAGTCGGTTGATTAGGATAAAATTTCATCCTTTAGAAACCGTACATGCACCTTTTTATGCATACGGTTCAAAAAATTTTTGAAAAAAAAAATCAATGTGTAGATTCGATTCGTTTTTAATTTTGGTAGAGGTTTTCAAAATTATAAAAAAATTTTTATAATTAAAAAGAAAAAATTATAAAAAACTCGACTAAAAAAATATAATTTACTAAACTTATCGAATTTCCTTTTCATTGATGTATCAGTTCATCGAGATCCAATCCTAATCACGATGTTATTTTCTTGTTCTTGAATGGGCCTTTTTAATTAATTCTTTTAGGTTTATGCTCTACTCCGGGTAAAGATCTCCTCGATTTCGATTTGCACATATAGGACAAATTTTTCCAATACCACATTTGTTTTTTTTTATCTTTTCTTTCGTCAAATTAAATATTCAACATATTTTTTACTTTTTTTTTCGAGTGATTAAGAAAAAAATACCGTTTGTTTATTTTATAAATATTTTATATTTAAAATCAAAAAAAGTTAGTTCAAAGTTAATGTAAAAAAAATGTATAATACAAGTAATAATCTTCAATATATTCCCAATTTCAATTGGGTTTTTGATAAACGGAGCCTGGATACTTCATTTTTTTGTCCAACCGAGCCAACCATAAATTATTCTAATTGATAATGTTAATCTGAATCCTCCTAAAACTCAAAACAGGATCGAATTGCCTTTCACGCTCCAAATTTATATTTATTATGATTCAATCAATCTTTCTTAGGCGAAAGGGAGGATATCTCAATCGGGAGAGAGAACGGGGAAATACCATATGACCCAATATATCTCACAAGTCGCACTATACGTCAACCCAAGATGCATCTTCCTCTCCAGGACTTCGAAAGGGAACTTTTGGAACACCAATAGGCATTAAATAAAATAAAAATTAAGTATTATGGTTCACTTTGATGTGGAAACGTAATAATAGAATTATTATCTTCATAATCTCAACCTTGATATCATATGTTATGTATAGATCATAAAAGTTTAGTTTAAAATGAAGACAGAATAGAATAAATAAGGGAAATTTCTTAGGAATATAACCTTCCAATAATCATCAAGTAACAAAGTATTTACGGATACAAGATGGTATCAACTTCCCATTGCGTATTGATACTTATCGGATATAGAATAGATTTGTTTCTCTTTGTTCCTACAAACATAATTGTTCTATTATTACCACCAAAATAGAACAAATATGAACCCTTGTTCCGAGATAATCCATTGAACAAAAGGGGTACATTGCATAATTACAGTCTTTTCTAATGCAATAAAGTTACATAGTGTCATTTTTCTTTGAGTAAAGGGGTATTTCCATGGGTTTGCCTTGGTATCGTGTTCATACTGTCGTATTGAATGATCCCGGCCGGTTGATTTCTGTCCATATAATGCATACAGCTCTGGTTGCCGGTTGGGCTGGTTCGATGGCTCTATATGAATTAGCCGTTTTTGATCCCTCTGATCCCGTTCTTGATCCAATGTGGAGACAGGGTATGTTCGTTATACCTTTCATGACTCGTTTAGGAATAACCAATTCATGGGGCGGTTGGAGTATTACAGGAGGGACTATAACGGATCCGGGTATTTGGAGTTATGAAGGTGTGGCCGGAGCACATATTGTGTTTTCTGGTTTGTGCTTTTTAGCAGCTATTTGGCATTGGGTGTATTGGGATCTAGAAATATTTTCTGATGAACGTACAGGAAAACCTTCTTTGGATTTGCCTAAGATTTTTGGAATTCATTTATTTCTTTCCGGAGTGGCTTGTTTTGGTTTTGGCGCATTTCATGTAACAGGCTTGTATGGTCCCGGAATCTGGGTATCCGACCCTTATGGACTAACTGGCAAAGTACAGCCTATAAGTCCGGCATGGGGTGTCGAAGGTTTTGATCCTTTTGTTCCAGGAGGAATAGCCTCTCATCATATTGCAGCAGGGACATTAGGCATATTAGCAGGTTTATTCCATCTTAGTGTCCGTCCGCCTCAACGTCTATACAAAGGATTACGTATGGGCAATATTGAAACTGTTCTTTCTAGTAGTATTGCTGCTGTCTTTTTTGCAGCTTTTGTTGTTGCTGGAACTATGTGGTATGGTTCAGCAACTACTCCGATCGAATTATTCGGTCCCACTCGTTATCAATGGGATCAGGGATACTTTCAGCAAGAAATATACCGAAGAGTAAGTGCTGGGCTATCTGAAAATCAAAGTTTATCTGAAGCTTGGGCAAAAATTCCTGAGAAATTAGCTTTTTATGATTACATCGGTAATAATCCGGCAAAAGGGGGATTATTTAGAGCGGGCTCCATGGACAATGGCGATGGAATAGCTGTTGGATGGTTAGGACACCCCATTTTTAGAGATAAAGACGGACGTGAACTTTTTGTACGCCGTATGCCTACATTTTTTGAAACATTTCCGGTCGTTTTGATAGATGGGGACGGAATTGTTAGAGCTGATGTTCCTTTTCGAAGAGCGGAATCTAAGTATAGCGTTGAACAAGTAGGTGTAACTGTTGAGTTCTATGGTGGTGAACTCAACGGAGTCAGTTATAGCGATCCCGCTACTGTCAAAAAATATGCTAGGCGTGCTCAATTGGGTGAAATTTTCGAATTAGACCGCGCTACTTTGAAATCTGATGGTGTTTTTCGCAGTAGTCCAAGGGGTTGGTTTACTTTTGGACATGCTTCTTTTGCCTTACTCTTCTTCTTTGGACACATTTGGCATGGGGCTAGAACTTTGTTCAGAGATGTTTTTGCCGGTATTGACCCCGATTTGGATGCTCAGGTGGAATTTGGAGCCTTCCAAAAACTTGGGGATCCCACTACACGAAGACAAGGAGTCTAATAGAAGATTTTTCCTATATTTTTGTTGTGATTTGATATAGGATACTAAAAAATCTTGATTGAAATCGCCGCCCTTTTTTTTTATCATTATCGAGAAAATAATCTCGAGTAAACAGGTATGGAAGCTATAATTGTAAACCACAATCAAATCTATGGAAGCATTGGTTTATACATTTTTATTAGTCTCGACTCTAGGAATCATTTTTTTCGCTATCTTTTTTCGGGAACCTCCTAAAGTTCCAACTAAAAAGGTTAAATAATTTTTCATTAGCTTAATTGAAGTAATGAGCCTTCTGATATTAGATGATATTGGAAGGCTCATTACTTCAACTAGTCCCCGTGTTCCTCGAAGGGATCTCTTAATTGTTGAGAGGGTTGCCCAAAAGCGGTATATAAGGCATACCCAGTAAAACTTACAAGTAAACCAGATATAAAGATGGCGACTAGGGTTGCTGTTTCCATTATTATATAATTTCAAGACCCCAATGGATCTATGATAAAATCATTTATTTACAATGGAATGGTATACAAAGTCAACAGATCTCAAAAAAAAATAGGATTTATGGCTACACAAACCGTTGAGGGTAGTTCTAGATCTCGTCCAAAACCAACTACCGTAGGGGTTTTATTGAAACCATTGAATTCGGAATATGGTAAAGTAGCTCCTGGATGGGGAACTACTCCTTTGATGGGAGTTGCAATGGCTTTATTTGCAATATTCCTATGTATTATTTTGGAAATTTATAACTCTTCCGTTTTATTGGATGGAATTTCAATGAATTAAATCCACTCAATAAAAAGTGCATTTTATTTTTTAGGGCTACGCTTTGTATTTTTAACGCCCTTTTTTGGTAGTTCGATCGCGGAATTTCTTTCTTTCTGTATTTCCGGAATATGAGTGTGTGACTTGTTATAGTTGATACTATTGATAGTACAGAGAAGGGATCTGTCATCTTATCTTGATAGAGATGGTTCTCATTCGTCGGATATATTTTTTTGTATCTGAAACACGGAATATCTAAAATAGATGAAGAAATCTTTGAACTATGATTCATATTTTTTTGAATATTCAGACCTCGCGATCGGATTCAATCAAATTTTTGCTTTTCAAAAAATCGAAATATTTTTATTCTTTTTATTTATTTTATTTAAATAAATAAAAAAATAAAGAATAAACAGACAATTTATTTTTTTTATACCTCTTCTATTGATTGAATAAGTGATGATCCAATGGTTCTTACTCAAAGAATCCTTGGGATTAACTTTTATGTTTTTCGGAGTCATCGTGGTTATAGTATGAATCTGGGGTTTCAATCAATTCATAGGGTCTTAACAAGAAAAATGCCTATCACTGATAAAAAACAAAGATAAAAAATAGGAAAAGAGAATATTCAAGAGGCCGGTAGTAACAATTAACAGAAAGATGGATGAGCCGACTTGATATATTGGCATTATCGCCCCAAAAACAAAAACTTTACTTTCGGATTTTTATTCCTTCACATCTTCCGAAAAGAAAAACTAAAGAGATTAAGAAGCTTTAATCTTTATTTGGGTGTGTTTGCTTGAGCCGTACGATATAAAATTCTCATATACGGTTCTTAGAGGGGGGCTTTTAGCGCTTTACCTATCTCAATAAAGTCTATGATTGGTTTGAAGAACGCCTCGAGATTCAGTCGATTGCGGATGATATAACTAGTAAATATGTTCCTCCGCATGTAAACATTTTTTATTGTCTAGGAGGAATTACGCTTACTTGTTTTTTAGTACAAGTAGCTACGGGGTTTGCTATGACTTTTTACTATCGCCCAACTGTTACGGAGGCTTTCGCTTCTGTTCAATATATAATGACGGAAGCTAATTTTGGTTGGTTAATACGATCAGTTCATCGGTGGTCGGCAAGTATGATGGTTTTAATGATGATCCTGCATGTATTTCGTGTGTATCTTACTGGTGGCTTTAAAAAACCTCGCGAATTGACTTGGGTTACAGGCGTGGTTCTGGCTGTATTGACCGCATCCTTTGGTGTAACTGGTTATTCCTTACCTCGGGACCAAATTGGTTATTGGGCAGTCAAAATTGTAACAGGTGTACCTGACGCTATTCCTGTAGTAGGCTCGCCTTTGGTAGAGTTATTACGTGGAAGTGCTAGTGTGGGACAATCCACTTTGACCCGTTTTTATAGTTTACATACTTTTGTATTGCCGCTTCTTACTGCCGTATTTATGTTAATGCATTTTTTAATGATACGTAAACAAGGTATTTCTGGTCCCTTATAGAAAAAGGGGTATATCATAGATATTTTTAATTTATCATTTTTTTGGGGGGGATAAGAACAGTATTTCATTGCTACATGTATGGATTATTGAAAACAATAATCCATGTATTTGGACATTTTCCTTCAACTCTCTAATATTGTATTTAATTTTTTAACATACACTAGTTGAAGGTAATTCTCCGAAAAAAAAATGGATTATGGGAGTGTGTGACTTGAACTATTGATTAGGCTGTGCAGTTATATGGCCCTTTACTGCCACATTGTAATTCATAATCCAATGTGTCTTTTGTCCAACCACCGTATAAGTAAGTCCTATACAGAGGATAGGCTGGTTTGTGTGAAGAGAATTTATTCTATGATCAACCCTGAA